TGCAAGAAGGAAGTTTGAGCTTGATGCAAATGGCTAAAATCTCGTCTGCCTTATATGATTACCAATCAAATAAAAAGTTATTGTATGTATCAATCCTTACATCTCCTACTACCGGTGGGGTAACAGCTAGTTTTGGTATGTTGGGAGATATTATTATTGCCGAACCAAATTCCTACATTGCATTTGCGGGTAAAAGAGTAATTGAACAAACATTGAATAAAACGATACCCGAGGGTTCACAAGCTTCTGAATATTTATTCCAGAAGGGCTTATTTGACCTAATCGTACCACGTAATCTTTTAAAAAGTGTTCTGAGTGAGTTATTTAAGCTCCACGCCTTCTTTCCCTTGAATTCCAATTCAATGCACTAGGTTCAATTATTTTATTTGTAGCAAACAAGTAGTTTGCTTATCGGAATCAAAGTAACTAAGAATGCAGTTTTCTTTGGTGACCTAAGATCTAATTGTAGAAAGAATCAAAAGTGGCGGATAACTCTTTTTTTAACCGGATTCCCGATTACTAATTAAGAAGTCTCTATCAACAAGATAAAAAGACGAGTTCTTCCTTTCGTGAAATTAGGCAAATAAAACGCATTTTGTCTTAGGTATAGAATCCAATTCAAATATAGAAAAAAATAGATATATGGTTTTGTATCTTTCTTCATTCCCCGAAAATCCCATTTTCACTAAAAATCCCGGTTGTGCCGCATTCTAATGAATCTTTCAATTGTATCTTTCATGTAGATAGACGAATAAGTCCATTTTTTGAGTTCTACATTCCTTGGACTTATTCTATATACTCAATTAGATACTTATATCTGTAATAAGAATTTTCAAATTGAATGAATTAATAATAACTCCGAATTCATACTAGTTACAATTATTAATTATAATTAGTATAAATAAAAAATATGATATTAAAAAAAAAATAAGAACAGGTACAAATAGTAAATCGAGGTACCCATTTTATGACAACTTTCCAATTCCCCTCTATTTTTGTGCCTTTAGTGGGCCTAGTATTTCCGGCAATTGCAATGGCTTCTTTATTTCTTCATGTTCAAAAAAACAAGATTGTTTAGATCTGAGGGGACCCAATCTCATCCGTTTTTTTGAAACTTAGACTTGGAGCATAACAGATATATTTATTTTGGAAAATAAGGTAGAACATGCGATTTCTGCCGAACATAAAGGAAAAAGCTTTATGCCTGCAGAAAATGATCTACGAGTAAAGGTAAATAAATTCCAGCTAGTTTGAAATAGATCAGGGCTGCTGGATACCCAAAATGTAAAGTTGGCGGATCTATATCTATATCTGTATATTGGGATCATAGGAGGGGTGTGTTATTATTTTAGATCTAACCAATTTGAGGAATTACTCCTAAAGGTTCACATCAAACTAGTGCTAGTTCACATTAAACTAGTGCTAGTTGATGAAAGTTCATTCGGAAACAAAAAAAGTAAAGTCAAAACCATTTTAGGTATTCTCTCAATTCCAATAAAATGAAATCAGATCAAGTATGAGTTGGCGATCAGAACATATATGGATAGAACTTATAACGGGGTCTCGAAAACTAAGTAATTTTTGCTGGGCGCTTATCGTTTTTTTAGGTTCATTAGGATTCTTATTGGTTGGAACTTCCAGTTATCTTGGTAGAAATTTGATATCTTTTGTTCCGTCTCAGCAAATCGTTTTTTTTCCACAAGGGATCGTGATGTCTTTCTACGGGATCGCGGGTCTCTTTATTAGTTCCTATTTGTGGTGCACAATTTCTTGGAATGTAGGTAGTGGTTATGATCAATTTGATAGAAAGGAAGGAATGGTGTGTATTTTTCGGTGGGGATTTCCTGGAAAAAATCGTCGCATATTCCTCCGATTCCGTATAAAAGATATTCAATCCGTTAGAATAGAAGTTAAAGAGGGTATTTATGCTCGCCGTATCCTTTATATGGACATCAGAGGCCGGGGGGCTATTCCGTTGACCCGTACTGATGAGAATTTGACTCCACGAGAAATTGAACAAAAAGCCGCAGAATTGGCCTATTTCTTGCGCGTACCAATTGAAGTCTTTTGAGAAAGGGATTGGGCTGAAGAACGAATGCTTTCTCTGCAGGAGGGAAAAATACAAGAATCTTGTTTTTTTCTATAACTAAGTGATACTTTAGATGCAGATAAATCATATCTTGTAAATTCTTTTCTTTTTGTCAATCGATTTTTTGATCATCACAATATCTTTCTCTCAATTATTCTATTCTTGACTATGGAAAATCCTTGGAATTTTTTTGAAATATTGGATATTTTGATAGAAAAAGAGTTCTTTACGTCTCAAAATCCCAACAATATTCATTCCTTAAACCTTAAAGGACTTCTTTTGTTCATTGATCGAAAGGAGACACGTGTTTTGTTTGGAATTTGATGAATTAAGATATCTGGAAACACAATTTTGTATTATTTCTTCAGTCGAATTCCAAGGGGAGTCTTAGTCTATTTCTGTATTCTTTCTAGATTCAAACCAAATCACAAATAAAATAGATTCATAAGTTTGATATCTTGTCTAGAACTCATGCTTGGTTTGAAAGAAATATTGGATCGCATAGAGTCGACAAATGAAGTGGGTTAATTAAAAATTCACAGGTGAAAAATGGCAAAAAAGAAAGCATTCACTCCTCTTTTGTATCTTGCATCCATCGTATTTCTGCCCTGGTGGATTTCTCTCTCATTTACTAAAAGTATGGAATCCTGGGTTACTAGTTGGTCGAATACGGGTCAATCCGAAATTTTTTTGAATGATATGCAAGAAAAAAGTATTCTAGAAAAGTTCATAGAATTGGAGGAAATCCTCTTCTTGGAAGAAACGATCAAGGAATACTCGGAGACACATCTACAAAAGCTTCCTATAGAAATCCACAAAGAAACGATCCAATTAATCAAGATACACAACGAGGATCGTATCCATACGATTTTACACTTCTCAACAAATCTAATCTGTTTTGTTATTCTAACCGGTTATTCTATTTTAGGTAATCAAGAACTTGTTATTCTTAACTCTTGGACTCAAGAATTCCTATCTAACTTAAGTGATACAGTCAAAGCTTTTTTGATTCTTTTATTAACCGATTTATGTATCGGATTTCATTCACCCCATGGTTGGGAACTAATGATTGGTTCTGTCTACAAAGATTTTGGATTTGGTCATAATGATCAAATTATATCTGGTCTTGTTTCCACTTTTCCAGTTATTCTCGATACTATTTTTAAATATTGGATTTTTCATTATTTAAATCGTGTATCTCCGTCACTTGTAGTTATTTATCATTCAATGAATGATTGATAAACGATCCGCCGATATTAATCCAATTAGAATGTTTCTTACTTTGTAGTTCTACATAAGTATTAAAAACAGGCGATTTTCATACTATTTTCATAGTATACTTATACTATAGTATTCTATTAAAATGTAAAATGATTCCAATAAATAGCAGAATCGTGGACAGGGAACTATACTAGAGACCTGCCAAATTTATTGTAGAAATTTTCGGATCAATGATTAGACCATGCAAACTAGAAAGACTTTTTCTTGGATAAAGGAACATATTACTCGATCTATTTCCGTATCGCTCATGATATATATCATAACTCGGACATCTATTTCAAGTGCATATCCCATTTTTGCGCAGCAGGGTTATGAAAATCCACGAGAAGCGACTGGGCGTATTGTATGTGCCAACTGCCATTTAGCTAATAAGCCCGTGGATATTGAGGTTCCACAGGCGGTACTCCCTGATACTGTATTTGAAGCAGTTGTTCGAATTCCTTATGATAAGCAAATGAAACAAGTTCTTGCTAATGGTAAGAAAGGGAACTTGAATGTGGGGGCTGTTCTTATTTTACCGGAGGGGTTTGAATTAGCTCCTCCCGATCGTATTTCTCCCGAGATGAAAGAAAAGATAGGCAATTTGTCTTTTCAGAGCTATCGCCCTAATAAACAAAATATTCTTGTGATAGGGCCTGTACCTGGTCAGAAATATAGTGAAATCACCTTTCCTATTCTTTCCCCCGACCCCGCTACTAAGAAAGATGTTCACTTCTTAAAATATCCTATATACGTAGGGGGGAATAGGGGTCGGGGGCAGATTTATCCCGACGGGAGCAAGAGTAACAATACAGTTTATAATGCTACAGGGGCGGGCATAGTAAGTAAAATCATACGAAAAGAAAAAGGGGGGTATGAAATAACCATAACAGATCCATCGGATGGACGTGAAGTGGTTGATATTATCCCTCCGGGACCAGAAGTTCTTGTTTCAGAGGGTGAATCCATCAAATTTGATCAACCATTAACGAGTAATCCTAATGTGGGTGGATTTGGTCAGGGAGATGCAGAAATAGTACTTCAAGATTCATTACGTGTCCAAGGTCTTTTGGTCTTCTTGGCCTCTGTTATTTTGGCCCAAATCTTTTTGGTTCTTAAAAAGAAACAGTTCGAGAAGGTTCAATTGGCCGAAATGAATTTCTAGACTCGCGGATTTATCGACATCAGGTTCGTAAAAAGAACAAAATTGTTGTTTTCAATTATGTATGATCAAAAAAAATCAATTCTAAAAAACCTTTTATTTACCCGCTCTTTTGCTACTAGCTTCGGGGAATCGAATCCCTTGTACCGCATTCCTAGTCATAATAGGTATATTTTTGTTTGAAGAAAACGATTTTCTTTGACTACCACCCCCTTCTTTGTTTTTTTTAGCCAAATTGAATTGATAGGACTATGTTACTGTTGCCGTATTTCAATGTCATAAAACAGATCCATTTTATTCTATTTCAAATAGAATAAAATGGGGATAGATATAAGTAGGCGGGTAATAGAACGAACTCAAAATGCATGGGACAAAGAATTCTAGGAGACATTATTTGTCTCCCTAGTCTTCGACACAAGAAAGGGAATTTACCCCTTATCTTGTGTCGAAAGAATAATGATTTTTGATCCTGTTTTCGTCAAATCGTCA